CTATATGCCTATTATGTATCTGCACCCCTTGGGATCGATAAACCTTTTGAACCTTATTAACCAAAGAGATACGACTTTGCACTATAGTTAGCTCAGCACCAATCAGGAATGCCCAAGGAATTCCAAGAATTCTTGTTATACATTTGTTCCAAGTCTCAATCCTCTTTTCGAGATTCATCGATATTGAATCAATCGAACGCACTTCTAACACCTGTTCCACTTTTGGAAGACCTTGCGTTATATCACCAGATCTTGATTTTTCATATATAAATGTAACTAATGTATCTCCTTCGTAAAGGATTTCCCCATAATGTCCATGAACAGTTGCTCCTGGAGTAGCCAAATAAGGCTTAGCTGATCGTATTACCACAGAGTCAACTTGAAGAATTAGAACTTGACCCGATTTTAAATGCGGTCCTTTTTTGGCTATACATACATTTTCCCAAAGAAACTGCCCAAGACTAACGATTGTAGATGTCTCTTCACAACAATTGTAATGCAGAAAATACCAATTCAAATTGAATGGATTCAAAATGATGTTACTGCAGGAATAGGGATTATAAATTTTACCTTTTTCATCCAGTAAATAATATTTAAGTATTTGAAAAATCTGTTTTAAATTGTCAAGTTGCAAATAGTTAGTTACCAAGATTTGATTATGGGTTATTAAATCGGAAAAGAAATCAAAATTATAAATTGGAAAGCCTGTTCCTAAGGGGCCCAACGGATTCCTAATTGGAATTAGGGGGTCCTCTTTGATTGATTCTTTTATCACATTGGGAGATTTTACATCGTTGAATGGGCCTGTTCGAGAACAATTGGATGATGACAAAATTATCAAAGATTGAGATTCCTTATTTCGATTCAATAACGTATGAATAGTTCCTTGATTTGGATTAAGGGATTCTTGAATCCTTGCCTTGGAATAGGAATAAATGGAAGAAAACGGATTGACATTAGCGCGATCTGATCCATTCTCAGAGATTAATCCTGAACCCGACAGATCATTTCTTTTTCCGGTATACAAAATAGGTGACTTCGCTAAGTCGATTCTTAGAAAATCTCTAATTAAACCATTTGTCCTTATTTCAACAAAGGAAGCACAGGCCTTTTCGATCTTTTTGTCTTGGTCCCAATTCAACACTAAACAAGTCCGAACTAATTGAATACTTGTGTCCCAAATTTCAAGAATTGGGTCGTAATAAAGGATATAGTTGACAACTCGAAGTTGTAGATTATCACTTTCTTGCAAGAGATCCGGTGGGAAAAGTCTTCCTAAATTTATACCATCCGTTTTTTTATATGGGACTACAGGTTGAACCAAAACAAAATATTTTTTTTCATACCTGGAAAGTTTCATTCGTTGGATATAGAGCCAATTTTTCAATTTTTTGTATTCTTTGGAATTTTGTTTTCCCCCTCCTGGTGGTATCAATCGGAATGCCTTGTTTGTCTTTCCAGGAAAATGGATATCTCCAGAAAAGATTATTAGTTTAATTTTTTCTGCTTTTTTCTTCACTCGGACCAATCCACCTACCCGACTTCTTCTATTTAAAGTGATTTGTGTATCTATCCCAATAATACTATTGTGCCGTACCATTATGGAACAAGATTCGGCCAAAATGTGGACTTCCACGGGAATAAAAAAAAACGGATTTACTTCCTTTTGGTATTTTGGCCAAAATACCTTGACTCCTCGATACTCAATCAACTCCTCTTCATTAACGATTGAATTCAGTTCTCTAGTCTCATATTTAGTAAGTCCCGAGCTCTTTCTTATATATTGAGGATCGTCCAAATAAGCAAGAATACTATTTCTACGGAGAATACCATTTCGGGGGATTTCAATTGAGATACCTGAAGAAGGTATTAATTGGTTCTCGCCCTCTTGAATCGATTCGAGTGGGATGATGACTCTATTTCTTCGCCTCTTTGCCAATAAATCCGAATTCCCCTCGAGAACGGCCGGATTTCTGAGATTACAACGACCGGTACATGTCATTCGATTAAGTTCTGAATAATCAGGAATCCTATCTCCTTTTTGATTTTTACCAGAAAAATACGAACTAAAAAATTTGTGTCTCACTTGATTATTAGTTACTGAGGGGTTAGAAATATATCTTCGCTTAACAGAAAGAGAATAAGCGTTCATTTGATCTTGATCCTTGTGGATCGAACAGGGGCCTGGACTGGATCTCCAGGGCTCCCCTAATAATATCCATAAATGACTTGTTTTTGGTAAGAGATGAATATTACCATATGTAAATTCAGGTGCATGGTACACATCGGTATTCCAGTGCATTTCGCCTTCTGAGTCAGAATAAATATGTTTTCGAACCTTCTCTTTCAAATTCAAAGTGGATGTTCTCGCGCGAATCTCAGCAATGACTTGTTCTGATTCTACATATTGATCGTTTTGAACTAAAAGAAAACTTTTGGGCGGAATACACACATTGTGTATAATATCTTCACTTTCAATAGTTACATACAAGTCTCTAGAACATAGAAAAGCAGGATGTCCATGACGTGTACGTGTCGGATGAACCAAATCCTCATTGAATTTTATTTTTCCATTAGAAGGGGCTCGGACATGTTCTGCAGTACCCCCTGTGAATACTCCGCCGGTATGAAAAGTTCTTAATGTTAATTGAGTACCTGGTTCTCCAATAGATTGACCTGCAATAATACCTACAGCTTCTCCCAATTCAACCAGGTCGTCGTGAGCTGGGCTTCGGCCATAGCATAGTTGACAAATCCAAGATGTACTCCTACAAGTAAAGGGGGTTCGAATAGAGATTGGTTGTGCTCTAAAAGTTATGAATCTATTAACAAGTCCAACCCCAATATCTTGATTTCTAGTAGCAATGCATCGCGAACCTATATATATATGATCCGCTAATACACGCCCAATTAATGTTTGGATAAAAATCCTGTCGGTCATCATTCCATTTCGAGGACTTACAGAAATACCTCGGACGGTGCCACAATCTGTTCGACGTACAACAATGTGTTGAACTACTTCAACAAGTCTGCGCGTGAGGTATCCTGCATCTGATGTTCGGATAGCGGTATCCACAACTCCTTTACGGGCTCCGTAGCAAGAAATAATATATTCTGTTAAAGAGAGTCCTTCGCGTAAATTGCTTTGAATGGGTAAATCAATCATTTGACCTTGGGGATCCGACATTAATCCTCTCATACCTACTAATTGATGTACCTGAGATGCATTTCCTCTGGCTCCCGAAAAAGACATTATATGGACTGGATTAAAAGGATCGGTCATCCGAAAATTAGGATTCATTTCTTGTCGCAAATATTCACTTGTGGCATACCAGATCTCGATCGATTGACGTAATTTTTCTACCGCGTGTACATTCCCATAATGATGGTGTTTTTCCAAAATAAAACTTTGTTGTTCAGCGTCTTGAACTAGCCATCTTTTAGAAGGTATTGTTAAAAGATCATCAATTCCTAATGAAATGGATGCGGCGGTAGCTTGTCGGAAACCCAGAGTCTTTACTTGATCCAGGATATGTGATGTATATCCTATTCCATAGTGATCAATAAATCGACTAATAAGTCGTTTCATGGCAGTTCCGTCTATCACTTTATTGTGAAAGACCTGAGTGGGCCGTTCTGCCATCAGTACCTCCATATTGCGCTGAGTAGAATTTGACAATGGGTTTGAGTCAGTGATTGGACAACTTCCTTTTCTAGATCTTGATTCACGTAGAAATTCCGCAATTTTATAGTCCTAGTTAACCCGGCGAGACTCGAATTCCCGCTGGTAGCATAGAATTACAACAGCCCTGCCAAAACCCCTGTATGGCTTCTTCTATTTCTCGATAAAGAGAAATATGCCCAAGAGTGGTTCGAATATATATATAAAGAATTTCTTTTTTTATACTTCTTACTATTAGATAGTGTCCATAAATCTCATAATAGGTCCCCAAAGATTCATAGTGAATTTCAATGGGAGTTTCTCTTGCAGCAATAACGCGTTGATCTAGTCGCCACCGCAGCCACAAAGGACTACCTAAATTGATTCGTTTTTGCCGAAAAGCTCCAATTGCATCATAGGCGTTACAAAAAAACGGTTCTTTTTTTTTTGTATACTTATAGTTATTATCTTCATTTTGATAGTTTCTACCATTACACGGATTATACCTATTTACACAAATACCCCGACGATTTCCACTCGTTAAGACATAGAGTCCACTAAGCATATCTTGAGTTGGTGCAGAAATGGGATCTCCAATAGTTGGAGACAAAAGATTCATATGAGAAAACATAAGTAAACGTGCCTCTGCTTGAGCCTCCAAAGATAAAGGCACATGAACAGCCATTTGATCCCCGTCAAAGTCCGCATTGAAGCCCTTACAAACTAATGGGTGTAAACAAATAGCGCGCCCTTCTACTAAAATGGGGAGGAATGCCTGTATGCCTAATCTATGCAGAGTAGGCGCTCTATTCAGCAATACAGGATGGTCATCCAGAATTTCTTGAAGTATTTCCCATACAATTGGTTTTTTTTTACGAATTTGACTCTTAGCAACTCCGATGTTCGAAGCAAGATGTTTTCTAATTAGGTCACGAATTACAAATGCCTGGAAAAGTTCTATTGCTATTTCGCGAGGCAATCCACATCGATGTAATGAAAGTGAAGGGCCCACGACAATCACTGACCGCCCTGAATAATCGACGCGTTTACCAAGCAGAGTCTCGCGAACTCTTCCTTCTTTGCCTTCAATTACATCTGAAAGCGACTTGTAAACTCTATTATGATCATCCCTCATTGGTTGTCCGCAGATTCCATTATCAAGAAGTGCATCCACTGCTTCTTGTAGCAATTTTTCCTGAGATATTATTAATTCTTCTGGCGTAGCTATACTTGTCGTTAATAGATCTGTAAGAGTATTATTCCGATAGATAATTCTTCTATAGATTTCATTAATATCCGAGGTCACCAGTTTATCCTCATCTATATGATAAATTGGTCT